TTTTACCAGAATTAGAATTATAGATGGATACTGAGGAAGACCCGACCCCTTTTTTATTTTTTGATTTGATTTTTTTCTTTCCCTCTTTACTGTTCAAAGAGGAAGTCGTTTTGGTAAATGTATACCCACTTTCTATGAGAAAGAAAACAATATAGACATAGCATAGTGGTTGGCTAACAAGATACTATGCATAATAAGATCTTGACTTGGGCGAGTCACATATTTATTGCGCACTTACCGCTTGTTTTATTAGATTTTTAAAATTTTTGATACTTTATCAACCCATTTCATATCATGGTTCAAGCGTTAAAATCGGCGAGGTTTACTATTTATTTTATTTCTTTTCGAAATATGAAGAAGTGCCCATAGAACTCCTGTCAATGGCTCAATCAATTATTTCTTCGAAATGCTAAAAAAACAGATTACTACATGTTTTTCTTAAGATATGCCCATAATGCTTTTTCTTGATTCTTTCGATAGATCCCGAAATTCATATTGGATGGAAATAATAAAAAATCTAGGAATTAGAACTCTAAGAGTAAGACGATTATTTCAGAGTGATCGGAACAAATAGATGTATCAAAGAAATCAAATTTGATGCTATGTCCATTCCATATATGAAATTTATATCTACATATATGAAGATAATATTGGAGATTGATCTATATTAAGCCTTTCTCTTTATTGTAAAGTACAACTTTACAACTTTATACACTACAATAACACTAATAGATAGTATGGTAGAAAGAAAGATTTCATCTATTTCTTTCTTACCATACTATCGGATCTCATAGAGCCGATTATAGTCCGCTCATTTCATTTAAGACGCGAAATTGGAATCCTTTTCGTTTTATTTCTTCAATCATTGATAAGAACTCAGAAATCAAGTTTCATTCAAATTAATTAATCATTTTGACTAACTGTTTTTACGTAAATGATAAGTAGAAAAGCAGTAGGAACTAGAATGAACAGTGCAGTAGCAATAAATGCAAGAATATTTACTTCCATAATCTCATCTTTTTTTTACTTCACAATAACTCGGGATTTAATCCCATAGAGATAATAAATCTTTCGCCTGTAAATTCAATGAATGAATTACTTCTCGATGATCTTGAATCGGATCAATATCATGAATAACAATATCTGTGCTATCAAATGAATTCGTCGTCGAGAATTGAATAGTATAACATAGGAAGATCTTTTATCCATACCGAATCCAAAATGGGATTCCTGAACCAATCAAAAATTCCTTGATTTATTATTATTTTTTCTTCTTTCTTTTCTATAACCTACCTTAGGTTTTCCTTGTACAATCATCTGATGAAGTATCATGTGACCACCCTTTCATTTCCATTAGTAACAAACCCAAACAAACAATAGAAGCGAAATGGAAAAAGAAAGGAGTTAAGTTCTAAGCTCTGTTTTTTTTTTAATAATCTAATTTTCTTGGAAGACAAAGAAATGTGATAAAGATGAGTCCCGGTATAAAAGATCTAATATTCCATCAAATTCACTATTTTTTTAGGCTTTGTTCTTTCTTCGATGGGACCCCTAAAAAAATAGAAAAATAGGAAGGAAAAAAAAAAAAGGATCTCCTCTTGGGAATGAAATTCTGCTCCCTGTCCTCCCTTTCACAGAAAAGGGAGAGATGAATTGATGTATTTATTGGATCCTTCGGGACTGACGGGGCTCGAACCCGCAGCTTCCGCCTTGACAGGGCGGTGCTCTAACCAATTGAACTACAATCCCAGGGAAATAAGGGATTTCGCATAAATTTAAATTCTTTTTTATTCCTCTGTATCAGGTATTTCTCAAGGACAAGGGGGTTATACCATCTCATGGTAGATTGGCGAATTCTTGGGCATTATTGGGCCGAGCTGGATTTGAACCAGCGTAGACATATTGCCAACGAATTTACAGTCCGTCCCCATTAACCGCTCGGGCATCGACCCAGGAAGAATCCATTTTAGGCTTATTGGTAATCCATAATCAACTTCCTTTCGTATTACCCTACCCCCAGGGGAAGTCGAATCCCCGCTGCCTCCTTGAAAGAGAGATGTCCTGAACCACTAGACGATGGGGGCATACTTGCCCAACCGCCATCATACTATGATCATAGTATGAATAGTTTTTTGAAATTGTCAATATAATGGAATGGGATGATTAGATCTGAGGGATCTTTTCGTTTTGCATTATTTCATAGCATTTTTGATTCGTTATTCATATTGATGAATCATTCATTAGATTAGATTCGCCATTCTATATCGAAATCTTCTATATATAGATATATTAATATATTAGCTATATAAATTCTATCAAAATATTATAAAATGAAACTAAAAAATACAAAAATAGAAATAATACGAAAGATAAGATTCTTTCAGGGAATGATTGGTTCGTCCGAAACGAAAACAAAAAAGGGGGGTTAAATTCCATTTCTTCCGCTTTCATTCATTGATTCATTCATTGGTAATGTTAAGATGCGATATCCCTATTTCTA